AGTCAATCTGTAATCTTTAACACCAGCTTTGAATCCAACACTTGCTTTAGTTTCTGTTTTTGGTGACATAAGTTCCTCCCCACAACTCATGAATTAAGAATTCTCACAACAACCGGGGTCTACTCGACATGGATTAGGCGTGAATGAAACCTTTCACAGCAATCCCTGACAAAATTCTCAACTAATATCAACTAATTAGAAATTGAAATGCTTCATTAGTGGACCATAGTATTTGATTCGTCAAATGTATCATTATTGTATACTGTTTCATATGTATGGCGCAACCCAACCCCTGTTTCTCAAGTTCCTAATTGGTCTCCTTCTGCTTTTTTTCGTTTTTTTATCTATTTTATCTACTAAACAAACCAATTAATATAATAAAAAATTGACTCTTGACAGTGATATATGTTGTATATGTATATCGTATATGTGAAAAAATATACAGAATACAAAATGGAAAGAAGACTAGGCGAAAATAAAAAAATAAGGAAGATCAGCGGATGAGATATCAATAATGACTCATAAATCAAGTTCGGGTTCGAATTCCATACATTATATATATCCATATATATATATATATATAATTCTAGATGGGATTGTTTCTCTTTCTAATGATAGATAAATGAAAGACTTCCTCATGATCCTTATTTACCTACTCGTACTCGATATTTCGAATATCGATTGGGTTGGGTGAACTTGAAAATTCATTCATTGAATCAAATCAGTAAGCGATTGAATTGGATTCGATTGAATAGTACCAACAAAATCGAGCGCTAACTCCCATTTCTTATTGAATTAACCGATCAACTTGCTATCGTACATTTTTGGTTCGGTAATATTCGCAAAAACTTTAGACATAGTTCAGTTTTTTATGAGAACAAATCCTACTACTTCTGGTCTCGGAGTTTCAACACTTGTGGAAAAAAATCAGGGACGTATCGCTCAAATCATTGGTCCAGTACTGGATGTAGCTTTTTCCCCGGGGAAGATGCCTAATATTTACAACTCTTTGGTAGTTAAGGGTCGAGATACCGCAGGTCAGGAAATTAATGTGACTTGTGAGGTACAGCAATTATTAGGAAATAATCGAGTTAGAGCTGTAGCTATGAGTGCTACAGATGGGCTGACGAGAGGAATGGAAGTGATTGACACGGGAGCTCCTCTAAGTGTTCCAGTCGGTGGAGCCACTCTAGGACGAATTTTCAATGTTCTTGGAGAACCTGTTGATAATTTAGGTCCTGTAGATACTCGCACAACATCTCCTATTCATAGATCCGCACCCGCTTTTACACAATTAGATACAAAATTATCAATCTTTGAAACGGGCATTAAAGTGGTGGATCTTTTAGCGCCTTATCGGCGTGGGGGAAAAATCGGACTATTCGGGGGAGCCGGAGTGGGTAAAACAGTACTCATCATGGAATTAATCAACAACATTGCCAAAGCTCATGGGGGTGTATCCGTATTCGGCGGAGTAGGAGAACGCACTCGTGAAGGAAATGATCTTTACATGGAAATGAAAGAATCCGGGGTGATTAATGAAGAAAATATTGCAGAATCTAAAGTAGCTCTAGTATATGGACAGATGAATGAACCCCCGGGAGCTCGTATGAGAGTCGGTTTGACTGCCCTAACCATGGCGGAATATTTCCGTGATGTTAATGAACAAGACGTACTTCTATTTATTGACAATATCTTTCGCTTCGTTCAAGCGGGGTCAGAAGTATCTGCCTTATTAGGTAGAATGCCTTCCGCCGTGGGTTATCAGCCTACCCTGAGTACAGAAATGGGTTCTTTGCAAGAAAGAATTACTTCTACTAAAGAGGGATCTATAACTTCCATTCAAGCAGTTTATGTACCTGCGGACGATTTGACTGATCCTGCTCCTGCCACGACATTTGCACATTTAGATGCTACTACCGTACTATCAAGAGGATTAGCTGCCAAAGGTATCTATCCAGCAGTAGATCCTTTAGATTCAACGTCAACTATGCTCCAACCTCGGATTGTTGGCGAAGAACATTACGAAACTGCGCAAAGAGTTAAGCAAACTTTACAACGTTACAAAGAACTTCAGGACATTATAGCTATTCTTGGACTGGACGAATTATCCGAAGAGGATCGTTTAACCGTAGCAAGAGCGCGAAAAATTGAACGTTTCTTATCACAACCCTTCTTCGTAGCAGAAGTATTTACTGGTTCTCCAGGGAAATATGTTGGTCTCGCAGAAACAATTAGGGGGTTTCAACTGATCCTTTCCGGAGAATTAGATAGTTTTCCCGAGCAGGCCTTTTATTTGGTAGGTAATATCGATGAAGCTACCGCGAAGGCTATGAACTTAGAAGTAGAGAGCAAATTGAAGAAATGACCCTAAATCTTTGTGTACTGACTCCTAATAGAATTATTTGGGATTCAGAAGTGAAAGAAATCATTTTATCTACTAATAGTGGCCAAATCGGCGTATTACCAAACCACGCCCCTGTTGCCACGGCCGTAGATATTGGTATTTTAAGAATACGCCTCGACGACCAATGGTTAACGATGGCTCTGATGGGGGGGTTTGCCAGAATAGGCAATAATGAAATCACCATATTAGTCAATGATGCGGAGAAGGGTAGTGACATTGATCCGCAAGAAGCTCAGCGAACTCTTGAAATAGCTGAAGCTAACTTGAGTAAAGCAGAAGGCAAGAGACAACTAATTGAGGCGAATTTAGCTCTCAGACGAGCTAGGGCACGAGTAGAGGCTATCAATGCTATTTCGTACTAGCTGATCTATCGTACTAGCTGATCCACATAATCCATAAGAATCAAAAGTTCTGTTTATACACCATATTTGATTCCGTACAATCAAGTAGAATCAATCTGATTGATGTAACGAACAAGAGTAGTGAGCGGGATAGGAATAAGGGAAAGATACAAAATCAATAAAAGAAAAGGGGGTAGAAAAACTTATTAGATGCCATTCATTGACTCCGGTACCTAATAAGTTCTACCTACTATTGGATTTGAACCAATGACTCCCGCCGTATGAAAGCAATACTCTAACCACTGGGTTAAGTAGGTCATTTATCATCACAAAGAGAAAGAATAGAGCGCATCGTATCGGGTATTTATTATTTATTATAGATGGAATATGGCTTCTAAGCAATATCAATCCTTGGCAGGAAACGGATTAGGGTATCGTGTTAGATCATGTAATATCTTTCTTGACAAGAAATGATCTATATGATAAGATATCTATCACAAGGGCTATAGCTCAGTTGGTAGAGCACCTCGTTTACACGTGCGCCAATGCTTTTCAGGGGAGTTCATCATGCAATCAAAGAAATTGATCTTCTCTTATTGAAATGAAAGATTGATGTCTTACTCCATTGATTCGAGAGAACAAGAGAACAATAGCCTGACAAGTATTGGGTTCGATTCAGTTCCAATTCGGATACGAAATAGAACCAACCATTGATTTTATCATTGATAAGGTGAATACCCAGTTAATTCAATGTTAGGCCTAATGAGTTAATAGGGACCTCAAAATAACCTCCTTTCGTCCTATGAACTTTGAGGTGTATGAAGTATCATATTTTACGCTTGAAGCGGAACGACAGGGACTCTATTGAGGTTGATCTAGGCCTAAGACAGACCTACGTCAAGGTAATCCTTTGAAACACTTTGGTATTGCTCCTGGATCAGAATATAAATAAAGAATCAGAGCACATGGAGCCATCTCGTTATCTTCATATAAAGATAAAATATGGTGGACTAACTGATTGATCCATCAGTTGATGAAAGAGCCCAATGCACAAAAATGCATGTTGGGTCTTTGAAACAGTTCGAATCATTTCGATAATAATCAGTTTGATCTGTTTTACCGAGAAGGTCTACGGTTCGAGTCCGTATAGCCCTATACCTATATAATATATTATTTGATTGATGTATTGTATGCTTTTGTAGAGTATAATGATTGATGTATTGTATGCTTTTGTAGAGTATAATGATTGATGTATTGTATGCTTTTGTAGAGTATAATTTTGTACCCATTTTATCATCTCATTAGCGCGGCCTATGGCCGGTTGGGCCATATAAGGCCATATAATATATAAATATAATATAAAGAAGGCATTCCTGCGTGTACAAGAGATCCCTAGGGATATCAAAGTTCAAAAAAGTTTATTCCATCCAATAGGCATTTTTCCAATATCGAATTACATACGACCTTTTTCCTCTTTTACTGCCCATGATGAAAGAGTGATTGATGCGCCTTAGGTATACCTAATCGCATTCAATCAATGAAGTCAAAATAATAACATGAGGCTAAAACAAACCTCCAACCCGGCCCTAGTAAGTGGCACGGATCTAGGACCTATTCTTGGATTTGTGGAAAAGAAAAGCCAGAGAAAAAAGAAACTCTTTCGTCAGTTTCGGTGTGAAATTGTATTCATATAACTGGACTAGCAAAGTCAGTAGTTAAGTAGTCATTTTTCTTTGTACAATACTAATTTTTTTGTATCTGAATCTACTCCAATTGCTCACCATTTGAATTCTACCAATTCATACTTTATGCAAGAAGATTAGGGTCTTTTGGGCTTGGAAGAGTTATGAATCTCTAGACCTAGATTCATCGCCTTTTTGTAAAACAACAATCAAAATTCATTATCTCTGAAACAATGAATTGATCTTAGTCTTATTTAATGAAAGAAATGTATCGACGTTTGTTCTCTCTTCTATTTCTATGGGTATAGGTTTGGTTTATAGAATTAGAACCAATCGTTTGATAACGCACGATTAGACCAGAAATCTTTTATGGGGATCACTTCACTTATACTTAGGATTTTATGATTTAAACTAAACGATTCCACTATCGGGCCACGCTCCGCCATGTGGGGATGCTGCAAAAAACTCCTTTTTTTGATTGCCCTGAAATCTAACATCTTGGTCTCACTAGGGGTTACAAAACAAGGATTTTGAGTCAATCCAAATCGCGTAGCACTAAGAATTGGTCCG